ATGGGACAGCTCATGATGTTCATATCGATCTATTATACGCCCCTGCATCTAGCATTGGGTAGACCTCATACAATAACTGTCCTAGCTCTACCCTATCTTTTGTTTCATTTCTTCTGGAACAATCACAAACACTTTTTTGATTATGGATCGACTAGCAGAAATTCAATGCGTAATCTCAGCATTCAATGTGTATTCCTGAATAATCTCATTTTTCAATTATTCAACTATTTCATTTTACCAAGTTCAATGTTAGCCCGATTAGTCAACATTTATATGTTTCGATGCAACAACAAGATGCTATTTGTAACAAGTAGTTTTGTTGGTTGGTTAATTGGTCACATTTTATTCATGAAATGGGTTGGATTGGTATTAGTCTGGATACAGCAAAATAATTCTATTAGATCTAATAAGTACCTTGTGTCAGAATTGAGAAATTCTATGGCTCGAATCTTTAGTATTCTCTTCTTTATTACCTGTGTCTACTATTTAGGCAGAATGCCGTCACCTATTTTTACTAAGAAACTGAACGAAACTCCAGAAACGAAAGAAAGTGAGGAAGAAACAGATGTAGAAATAGAAAAAACTTCCGAAACGAAGGAGACTAAACAGGAAGAAGAGGGATTCACCGAAGAAGATCCTTCTCCTTCCCTTTTTTCGGAAGAAAAGAAGGATCCGGACAAAATCAAAATGGATGAAATGGGAAAGATCCGAGTGAATGGAAAGGACAAAACAAAGGATGAATTTCACTTGCACTTAAAAGAAGCATGCTATAAAAATAGCCCAACTTCTTATTCTGGGAATCAAGATATTTCGAAGTTCGAAATACTTAAAGAAGAAAATAAAAACCTATTCTGGTTTCAAAAACCCCTTCTTTTTCTTCTTTTCGACTATAAACGTTGGAATCGTCCAACGCGATATATAAAAAGCAATCGGTTTGAAAATGCGGTAAGAAATGAAATGTCACAATATTTTTTTTATACATGTCAAAATGATGGAAAACAAAGAATTTCTTTTACATATCCACCTAGTTTATCCATTTTCTGGGAAATGATAAAAAGAAAGATTTCTTTGGCTACAACAGAAAAATTCTTATATGATGATGAACTATACAATTATTGGATTTATACGAACGAACAAAAAAAAAACAGCTTAAGCAATGAATTTGCTAATAGAATTACAGTTCTAGACAAAGGACTTTTTTATATAGATGTACTCGATAAAAAAACTAGATTATGCAATGATAAAACTAAAAATAAAATTGAATATTTGCAAAAAAAAGAAATAAAATTGATACATAAAAAAAATACCAAAAAAGATAAGATGAGATTCGCCCGCCCCCTACATATTTGATACTCTCGCCTACAAAAAAGCTTGTAACACCAAAACCATTCGGAATTCCATCAATTATTCGTCTATCAAAAAATGACACTAGTTCAGCCAAACCTCTTACACCCTTAATTAAAAATTTTGCGTAAAAAGCATCGATATAACCACGGTTAGCGGACCAATTATATATGATATTTATCATTTTGTCCCCCAAAATTCGTTTTTGCCCTCTTTTATCAAATAAATTAATTAAGTCAAAATTTTTTAATGATGAATAAGCGGGTTTATAAAACAAAAAGGCTATAAATATTCCAAAAAAAGCTATACTAACGGAAAAAGTTGCATTTATCAAAAATTCATACCAGTCAACAGAATTTTTGGAATTTGAATCTAAAAGATTCATAGATGAGGTTAACCATTTAGTTAATATATCCAAAGCAATTCCTTCTTGATTGAATGGAATTCCTATGATTCCAATGAAGAAAGTAAACAGACTCAAAAAAATCAGAGGAAATAACATAGTATTATCGGATTCATGAGGATAGGTAGAAATATTCTTATTGTCAAAATCAATAATAGTAATAAAAGATCGACGCATTTTTCTTAAATTTCCATTAATTTTATTTTGGTATAGTTTTTTCGAAAAAAAAGAAACCCTTTCCTTCTTATTCATTGTTAATAAGGTTAATAAAAGAAATTTTTGATTAATGCTTTTCAATCCTTCTTGACCCCATAAAGATATTGAATAAAAAGAACTGGTTTTTTTTCCACTGTAATTTTTTAAAAAAGCGGTTAAATGTCCTTCAAACGTAAGTAAATAGATTCTAAACATATAAAAAGCGGTTAATCCAGCTGTGAAATAAGCTATTATTGCAAAAATTGGTGAATACATCCAACTATCATTAAGAATTTCGTCTTTGGACCAAAAACAAGCAAGAGGTGGAATACCACAAAGCGAAAGTGTACCTATTAAAAAAGAGGTTTTTGTAATTGGTACATGTTTTGTTAAACCCCCCATAAGAACCATATTCTGACTTTTATTCGGAGAATATCCAACAACAGTTTCCATTGAATGAATAAGAGATCCAGATCCTAAAAACAATAATGCTTTTGAATAAGCATGAGTAATCAAATGAAATAAAGCAGCTCGATAAGAACCCATACCTAGAGCTAACATCATATAACCCAACTGAGACATTGTAGAATAAGCTAAACTTATCTTAATGTCTTTTTGAGCAAGAGCTAAGGTTCCCCCTAGTAGTACTGTTATTATACCTATAAAAGAAATTCCATACATTATGGAAGGTAGAATTAGGAAAAGAGGCAGCAGTCGAGCAACTAAAAAAATTCCCGCGGCGACCATGGTAGCAGCATGGATGAGAGCTGAAATAGGAGTAGGCCCCTCCATAGCATCAGGTAACCATACATGAAGGGGAAATTGGGCCGATTTAGCAACTGCACCGGCAAATAATAAGAAAGCACATAAAATACAAAATAAGGAATTCACCTCATTATTATTAATTAAATTTTTGAATATTTCAAACAAATCTCGAAACTCGAAACTGCCTGTTATCCAATAAAAACCTAAAATTCCTAATAATAAGCCAAAATCTCCTACACGATTAGTCACAAACGCTTTTTGACAAGCATTTGCGGCACTAGGGCGTGTGAACCAAAAACCTATTAATAGATACGAGCACATTCCAACTAATTCCCAAAAAATATAAATTTGTATTAAATTCGAACTAGTAACTAATCCCAGCATAGAAGTATTGAAAAAACTCATATACGCAAAAAATCTCAAATATCCTTGATCATGAGACATATAATTATCACTATAAAAAAGAACCAGAATTGCAACAGTAGTTATTAACATTGACATAATAAAAGTAAGTGGATCTAGTAAGTAGCCAAATTCTAAAGAAAAATCATTATTAATCGTCCAAGACCATAAATATTGATAAATAGAATTATTATTTATTTGTTGAATAGCCAGCTTCATGGAAAAAAGCATAACTATACTTAATAACAAAATACTCGAAAAAGCCCATATACGTCGAAGATTTTTTGTTGCCATCGGAAAAAAGAAAAGTCCAGATCCTATTAACAAAGGAACTAGAAGTGGAATAAAAGGTATAATCCATGCATATTGGTATATATGTTCCATAATATACTCGAATAGAAAATTTTTCTATTTAATTAATTTAAATTATTTTGTTTACCATTCACTGGCTCTTGTCTCTTTTGAAAGAAGTCAGTCAATAAACAGAACTTTTTGAAGCCTATGAAGTAGGAAACTAAAAGAAATTTCCCTTTTATTTCCATTTCAGTTATTTCAAATATATATTTAAAACTTAAAACATCCAAATTCGACTAAAAAAGACTATGAATCAGAAAATCGACTAAATATCTACTAAAGTCAATAATGAAAAAAATCAATTTATTATTAATTAAAATAATAAATTGATTCTGTAGTTTATTTCGAATTATTACCTCATTTTTTGCAAAATGGTTTAATTGTCTTTCATTCCAACCAAAACTGTAGAAAAAAGTCTATTTTAGTAATTATTTCTTTTTTTCGATATTCTTTTTTAGAATATCTGTTACTTTACTTTTTAGTTTCTATAACATAGAATAAAAAAATGCCTCAAATTATAGATCTTTTAAACAAATTCATTTATTGGGATCATTTCACTTTGCAAAGAAATAAATAAAAGTTTTTCAATTAAGATTAGGGGTGCATCAAATTTTGAATGTGATTTATCACGTACATCGAAATTGAATCCAACACATCAAAAATAAACAGGGATATAACTCGAAATTAGTATTCATTATGAAATTTTAATTAATCTTACTCGATTTCATACGAATTTTTTTATGGACATTCTAGGCAGGAGAATTTTTAGTTTCTCCTAATCGAATATTTTCGATTATTTTTATCGAAATATAGAAAATTTATTTCTAGTTTCTATTTATAGTTATCCTTTTCAATTTTTTTTATAAAAAAAAAATATCACCTAGAATCTAAATACATAGATAATTAATAGAAAATACGGATTCATTTGAACAATAGATGTCTTTCACATCCAACTATAACACTGAATAATGAATTTTTTCAATTTTAAATGGCAGTTCCAAAAAAACGTACTTCGATTTACAAAAAGCGTATTCGTAAAAATATTTGGAAAAAAGGGGGGTATTGGGCGGCATTAAGAGCCTTTTCGTTAGCAAAATCTCTTTCTACCGGGAATTCGAAAAGTTTTTTTGTACGAAAAATAAGTAATCAAACCTTGGAATAAGCGAAATCGACCTGACTAAAAAAAATGGTATAACAAATTCGAAATAATTCCATTTTTCGTTTAGAATCAAAAAAGCGAAAATAAAGGATTTAGGGAGGTTTGTATTTATAAATTACTTTTGTTTGAACTAGAAAATTTTGTAACTTTTTCTTATGATATGGAGAATAAGAAATCTTATGACAACACTAACATAGTACTTTATGTTTTTTGTTGAAAAATTCTCGATATATAATATATATATTATATATCGAAGATTTCATGAACTTCCTTTTTTATTTTAGTTTATTACTTCAAAGATAAAAGATGGGGATTTTTTTCCCCATCAACCTGTTTTTTTGTCAAAAAAAAAATGAAAAGTTTTCTCGACTTATAGAA